TCTTTTCAAAATCTTTATTTTAAATTTTATACACGTCTCTTTTTAGGAGACCTACATCCATTATGTGGCATAGGGGTTATATCCCGTATACTATTTAATAGTATACCACTTCTACGAATAGCTCTTAATGCTGCATCTCTTCCGAGACCGGGACCCTTTATCATAACTTCTGCCCGTTGCATGCCTTGATCCGCTACTCGTCGAATAGCATTCCTTGCTGCCATATGTGCAGCAAATGGTGTACCCCTTCGTTTACCTTTGAATCCATAATATCCAGCTGATCCTGAAACAATGACAAGACCTTGTAGATCTGTAATAGTAACCATAGTATTATTAAAGCTAGCCTGAATATGGATAACGCCAGTTTTTATTTTTCTCTTCGGTGTTTTATGTACACGTCTACCCGTTGCAATTTGTCCTTTTCCCCTTCCAATTTGTCCTTTACGCGACGACACTTTTCGTATAGGTTTTGCCATATATCCGGTTTTTTATTCATACGTTTTTCCCCCTTGTTCATAGTTTTTTCCTCCTAAAATAATACAATACAAATTTTTTAGATAAAAAAATGAAAATGAGGTCTTTTTGTTCATATATATAATAAAAAAAATGAAATCTTTTTGTTCATATAAAAATTGTTCCTATAAAAAAAAATGAAATCAGAAATCATATATATATGATATATAAATTTTCATTTTTAAAAAGTGAAATTATTAAATCATTTTCTATTAACTATTAATACAATACATAGAATTAATCGGTTAATTAAATAAATATTCAAGAATGAATATTGGTCAGGAATTAATATAATATTGGAGATCGAGAATTCATAAGAATTAATATTCGAGATTTAATTATATTAATTATAATATAATTGGAATTCTTATCCTTGTCTTTGTTTATGTTTTGGATTGGAACAAATTACTATAATTCGCCCTCGCCTGCGGATTAATCGACATTTTCCACAAATTTTACGAACGGAGGCCCCTATTTTCATATCTATATTTGTAATTTCTTAACTTAATAAGTTAATCCTAAATCTATTTATTAGAAGAAAATAAGGTTTCCTTACATTTTGAACGTCTAATTGTACCCTTCTTCCCAAAAATATTGTTGAAATTAAAAAACAGTCTAATTAAATTGAATGATTTATGCTTCCTTATTCAGATGTCAGAAAGATTACCATACATAACATAAGACTTCTCCGCCGATTTTTTCTAATCGAGCTTCTCGATCTGTCATTATACCTCTAGAAGTTGAAAGAATTACAATCCCCATGCCTCCTAAAATTCTCGGTATTTGTTGATAATTAGAATATATTCGTAGACCAGGTGTACTGATCCGTTTTAAATTTAAAAAAGTTTTATATGATCCTTTCCTATTTCTTCTATACCGTAGAGTTAAAACTAAATAATATTTGTCGCTTTCCCTATGTTTTCTGACGTTTTCAACAAAACCCTCTCGTAAGAGTATTTTCACAGTGTTTTCGGTGATGTTAGTAAATGGTATTTGAACCATTCCTTTTCTATTCATGTCAGCATTTCGTATATAGGTTATTATGTCAGCGATGGTGTCCTTACTCATGATAAACGAAAATGATTGTTGCCCCTTACTTTCGATATAATCAACATGCTCCTTTTTCGATTTTTTTATTTAGATTATCAAATATTAATATGAAATAGATAATAATATGCTATTTCTAATATGCTATTTCTAATACTTATAATCATGACTACAATAATGACTACAAAAGGAAAAGGGATATGTGTGAGATATAATATATTAATTTATCTATTTTCTTTTTATTAAAAATAAAAATATCCATATCACGGTTTTGTCTTATAGTCTTATAATACCTCGGGTGCTAATGAAACTATTTTAGTAAAATTTAACTGTCTCAATTCCCGGGCGATTGCACAAAAGATTCGAGTTCCTTTTGGGTTTCCTTCTTTATCAATGACAACTGCAGCATTATCATCATACTGAATTATTATACCGTTGCTACGTTTGAGTTCTTTACAAGTACGTACAATTACAGCTCTGATCACTTCTGATCTTTCTAAGGTCGTATTTGGTACTGCTTCCTTGATTACAGCAACAACAATGTCACCAATATAAGCATATCGTCGATTACTGGCTCCTAGGATTCGAATACACATCAATTTGCGGGCTCCACTGTTATCAGCTACATTCAAATAGGTTTGAGGTTGAATCATATCATTTTTTTGTTCTTTCAGTCCAAAAATGGAAGTAAAAAAAATATTCTGTGTTCAAAAATAAAGAACCCACAATTGCATTTTTTTTGTTTTCATCCTAAAGACCTCTTTCCTTTGGTTCTAATTATTATCCCGAAATAATGAATTGAGTTCGTATAGGCATTTTGGAGGCTGCTATTGAAATAGCCTTTCTGGCTATATTTTCTGAGACCCCGCCCATCTCATAAAGTATTTTCCCAGGTTTAACGACAGCTACCCAATATTCGGGAGATCCTTTTCCCGAACCCATACGCGTTTCGGTAGGTCTTACTGTAACCGGTTTGTCTGGAAATATGCGTACCCATATTTGTCCACCTCGGCGGACATTTCGTGACATTGCTCGCCGTCCTGCTTCTATTTGTCTAGATGTGATCCAAGCGGGCTCAAGTGCTTGAAGCGCATATCTTCCGAAGCAAATATGATTACCCCGATAGGATATTCCTTTCATTCTTCCTCTATGTTGTTTACGAAATCTGGTTCTTTTGGGGTTATAGTTGATGGTTGTTTATCAATTCCATCTCTATTACAGAACCGTACATGAGATTTTTCATCTCATACGGCTCCTCGCGAATGAAGCGATTCAAATATATATAAATCGATTTAACCGAATAATATACACTAAGATACATATGTTTAATGAATAATAGAATCGCGGGATTTTATGAGATTTCATAGAATCCATTGGTCTATTAGAAATTTGTATATCTTGTTTTGATAGATAACTAAATATGTATTCTTATAGTTATAGACAATTTTTGCTATCTGTATATACCTAGATTAGATAATGTTGTTTTGTTATCTTATAAGGTTCTAACGAATATTATTTTTTCTTTTATCTTTTATTATCATATCAGATCATATCGGGTTGGCAAAAAGAAAAAAATTTCAATAAGATTTTCGCGGGCGAATATTTACTCTTTATTATCAAATTCAGATGTAATGTAGGACACAACTCTTCTAAAATAAATGGATTCCTTTTTGGTTTGTTCCGCCATCCCACCTAATAAATAATTAAGATTTGTTTAAAAAAAAAATCTTAGATATTCGCAGGTTTCGTCGTTCCCATCGCTTCTCGATTAATGGTTAGGTCTGAATTCTACAATGGAGCCTCTCTAATTCCCTAATATAATAATAATAAGATTTTATTTAAATACGATTTATTTTCCTTTTTCTTGAATCAACTTTCTCAGTTTTTATTGATTCAGAGCTCTTGATTGGTTTGTGTTAAGAATATATTCATTTATATATGGATTAATTCATATTGATGCTTTATTACACT